GCTTCATAATAATTCTGTAAAGCTTCCGCATAATTTCCTTCGGATTGAGCCGACATCCGTTACGGTCGTCATTCGATTCAAAGAATCTCCGTTTCAGAACCGTACATGAGATTTCCATCTCATACGGCTCCTCCTTTATGTGCATAATGATAATAATACATGGAATCAAAAAGACTGAAATATTCTCATTATAAACTAAGCGGGGCTGGTGTTTTTACAAGAAATCTCTAGCCAACCTTCTTGTAGAAGATCTTTCCTTAACATCAAGCATGTTGGTATTAGATAAAAAAAGTTACTCCAACAATTTCTTTGTCTTCAACGCCCTTTAATTTGCAGGAATTAGTCACTTCAACAGTCTTCGATGGTTATACGGGTATCCAAAATACGAACGAGATGGATGTTTGTTGTCCCAACCATTGTTAGTCCCGATCCTGATAAGGAAAAGGGATAATTTATAACAAAGTTTTCGTGTGTTGATTCCTAGGAGTAGTGCTTCTTCCCCTATGCCCCCTATTGGTACTAGTGGAGTAGGGTTGACCTAACCCATAGGTGTAACCTTTCGCTCAATACTCTAGAATCGACAATTGAAGCATCTGAGGCTGCATTAATCGGGGATACACGACAGAAGGCGTTGTTTTATTTACAAACTTCACCTTCAACAAGCGTAGATTTATTTCCATAATTTTTTTCTTCCTATCCCGAATAATGTTGTCTTTCTCTTAAGACTGAGAGCGGTAAAAATATAAAAAAAAAATAATCAAATCGCACCATCTCTGTAATAGGTGAATGCCTCTTTTTCTCCCGAAGTTGTCGGAATTATTCGTAATAAGATATTGGCTACAATTGAAAAGGTTTTATCAATAAAATTTCCATTTATCCCAGATCTAGACATAGGTGTATTAATTCTATAATTTATTTTAATTCCCTTTCGTGAGAAAACGATCCCACAAACAAAGGAATTGTGCAGTACGAAATAACATAAAAACGGATTCATTAAAATAAAAAGAAAGACCTTTTACTCAAATTGTTTCTTTTTGACAGGAATCAATAAAAAAAAATCCGGGGGCGGTTCATGAATTTGGAATAAATTTATGGGTTAAGAAGTTGGAGTAAAGAGTTGTTGTTGAAAAATCTAAAACTGGAAAGGAATTTTATAATTTTTATGAAAATTGAATAATAGTGTAAACTAAATAGAATCATGATTTAAAGGTATCCATTAAACACAGTCTAAAAAAAATATATCGATCATTGGATTCGTTTCAATTGAGTGATTTAATCCGGTATAAATATTAGAAAGGGCGGAAACACCATCTTCGCAAACATGAATAGATATATATCCTTATTTTACAATTTTTGGATTTATCTTTATCCCCAGCCTCGGAGGAAGGATTTTTCTTTGATGAAAAGTTTTCTATTTTTAGAGTTAAAATTGAATGTACATACCTATCCAAAATAATATGAATGACTCACTATTCACTCGGTTTTTGGGCCATAATCATTATGTGGGAGAGATGGCCGAGTGGTTCAAGGCGTAGCATTGGAACTGCTATGTAGACTTTTGTTTACCGAGGGTTCGAATCCCTCTCTTTCCGTACTCGTCAACTGATTCACCAATGTTACTGACTGCAATGCATCAAATAAGAATGGATACTCCAACAGTTAGACCTTTCTTTGATATAGATTATCTATCCCTACCCCGAATTTCTGTGGTACGAAAAATACTGGACAAAATCGACAAGGAATGGAATGAAAATACCCTACCGATCTATGATACATGAATAAGAGAAAAATCCCCAGATGAAACCCCTTACCTTACTTACCCCCGGTCCCTTTACTTAAGCCAAAACTAAGGGGGCAAAATTGCCCGAACCCTTGTTATTTTAGTTAGGGTTAAGTCTGACGAGAGTAATATTCTACAACTAGCAATTCGTTTATTTTCAAACCGACCCATTTACTATCTATTATTTGATTGACTAATCCTTCATATTGGAATGGGTGAAGAGTCAAATGTTTTGGTAATTCCTCACGGGGGGGTGAATCAAGATAATTTTGAATCAGAGCCCTGGATTTTTGCTCATCCCTCACTGTAATAATATCTCGGGGTTTGCAGCGATAACTTGGTATATCTACTATACGACCATTAACTAAAATATGTCTGTGGTTAACTAATTGGCGGGCTTGAGGAATAGTCGAAGCCATACCTAATCGAAAAAGGATGTTATCTAAACGCATTTCAAGTAATTGTAGTAAAACCTGACCTGTTGATCCTTTGGCTTTTCCGGCGATCCGAACGTATTTAAGTAATTGTTGTTCTGTAAGACCATAATGAAAGCGCAATTTTTGTTTTTCTTCTAAACGAATACGGTATTGAGATTTTTTGCCGGGGCGCGATTGGTTTCTAAGATCGCTTCCGGTTCTAGGCTTTTTACTAGTTAGCCCCGGTAAAGCCCCCAGACGACGGATTTTTTTGAAACGAGGTCCTCTGTAACGCGACATAAAGACTCCTTATTTTTTATGAAATTTCATAAAACAAAATTAAAACTAAACTAAAATATGATAAATTAAGCGAAATTTACTGAAGTATTACAAAGAATAAATAATTAGAGGAATTGTATCAATATCCGTACCTTAATTGTATATAAATAATTGTATTATATAAATAAAAAGAATTTTAAATAATAAAAATTTAGGGTTCTTTTCTTATCTTAATTGATTTGTTCTACAGAGACCGAACTCCTCCAATCCAATTTTTATTCATAATTGGAAGTTCCTACGAAATAATAGAAATAGATCAGTGACCTTTGGGAAAAGGGAAAGAAGTTTTTCACTTTGATTTCACATTATCCATTAAATTATGTAAAAAATCAAACAAATGTAGAAAAGCCGGCTATCGGAATCGAACCGATGACCATCGCATTACAAATGCGATGCTCTAACCTCTGAGCTAAGCGGGCTCGCATAACATAAATTGTACACATATACTAATTTAGTAAACTACTGAGATATTAATTGTTCATTCTTATTCATAAGAAATATTATTTATATAAATATAAAAATAAATATATAAAATATATATAAAGAATATTTCCAAAAATATTGGATATTTGAATATTAAATTTCGATCTATTTCTCAAATATATGTTTATCGATAATTAATATCTTAATTAGCTTAATTAAATAGTAAGATTTTTTTTTTACTATTCTATAGTACTATGTTTTTTTGATATTTTATTATATTTCATATATATTATATATGAAATATATTTTCATTTTTTTATATATTTTATTTAGAATTATCTTCTAATTATAAATTAACGGAATGATTGTTTATAGCCATTTTATTAGTTATGGCTAGTAATTAAATTTAAAATTAATAATACTCAAATTTTCCTTTTTTTTGTTATGTTATAGAGGGTCTGCCCTAAGAAAAGGATAAGAATAAAATGAAAGATAAAAGTGTAATTCAGATCATAATGAAACACTCCTCTGGTTTCATTCGAAAAGGTGAAAGCTAAGATGAAAAAAAAAAAGAATCGACCGTTCAAGTATTAAAAATTACACGGATATAAATAGGGGCATATCTAAGTATAATAAATATATTATATATAACATATAATATATATGTTATGCGGTATATATCTATATTGAATTTCTGATATAGAAATGTGATATAGAAATGATAGAATCATTTCTGATTGGACCAAATACTGGTCTCCGATAGAGATCAAAGAAAATAGACAAGAAATCAAATAGTAGAAAACACTTTTCAATATAGGAACCGGTATCTAATGAATTCAACGGTTCCAGCATAATATAAACGAAAGAAAAAAGGGTGACGGCATCATAATGTGATCCTAATCACAAAACAAAAAAGGGGATATGGCGAAATTGGTAGACGCTACGGACTTAATTGGATTGAGCCTTGGTATGGAAACCTACCAAGTGAGAACTTTCAAATTCAGAGAAACCCTGGAATTAAAAATGGGCGATCCTGAGCCAAATCCTGTTTTATTAAAACAAACAAGGGTTTCATAAACCGAGAATAAAAAAGGATAGGTGCAGAGACTCAATGGAAGCTGTTCTAACAAATGGAGTTGGCTGCATTGTGTTAGTAAAGGAATCCTTACATCGAAACTTCCGAAAGGATGAAGGATAAACCTATATGCATACGTATAGTACTGCAATACTATCTCCAAATGATTAATGACGGCCCGAATCTTTATTTTTTTATATTTATATGAAAAATGAAAGAATTGTTGTGAATCGATTAAAAATTGAAAAAAGAATCGAATATTCATTGATCAAATCATTCACTCCATAATAGTCTGATAGATCTTTTTAAGAATTGATTAATCGGACGAGAATAAAGATAGAGTCCCATTATACATGTCAATATCGACAACAATGAAATTTATAGTAAGAGGAAAATCCGTCGACTTTAGAAATCGTGAGGGTTCAAGTCCCTCTATCCCCAAAACGAAACGGTTGACTCGCTAATTATTTATCTTTTATCATTTTGTTAGCGATTCAAAATTCGTTATGTTTCTCATTCATTCTACTCTTTCACAAACGGATCTGAGCGGAAATTTTTTTCTTATCACAAGCCTCATGTGTTATATATATGATACACGTACAAACGAACATCTTTGAGCAAGGAATCCCCATTTAAAATTTAAATTGAATAATTAACAATATATATCATTATTTGTACTGAAACTTAGAATTTTTTTTTTGAAGATCCAAGAAATTCTATACAGGGCCTGTATAATACTTTGTAATACTTTTTTCGTTTTTCTAATTGACATAGACCCAAGTCCTATATTAAAATAAAATGAGGATGATGCGATGTGTCGTGACTGGTCGGGATAGCTCAGCTGGTAGAGCAGAGGACTGAAAATCCTCGTGTCACCAGTTCAAATCTGGTTCCTGGCACATGAGTAATTTGTATGAGTATACATTCTACAAATTAATTGATATGGGTCAACATACATATTCATTAT